CTAAAAAATTCGCGATATAACTAGGAAGACGTTTCAAATACCACACGTGGGTTACCGGGCATGCTAATTTTATATAGCCCATTTGGTACCTTCGTATTCGAGAATCAACAAATTCGACTCCGCACTGTTCACAAAATTTTGGGCCTTCTTTTTCATTTCTGATTACTCGATAATTTCCACAAGCACAAATTCCGCTTTTTATCGGCCCAAAAATTCTTTCACAAAATAATCCATCTTTTTCTGGTTTATTGGTTTTGTAATGAAAAGTATAAGGTTTTGTCACTTCTCCAACGATCTCTCGATTAGGTAGGATTTTTGTGGCCCAAGCACTTATTTGTTTAGGCGAAACTAATCCAATTCTGAGTTGTTGATGTTTATACTGATCGATCATAGAAGAAAAATTCTAATTTATTCCGATTAAGCTTCCATCCTATTAATCTGGAAGGTTTTCTCAGATACAAAGAAATGATTCAGTTCCAGAGCCAAAGATCGTAGTTCTCGAACGAGAAGGCGAAAAGATTCTGGAGTATCTTCGGGGTTAGGGATTGTTCCCCCAACGATCGTAGTACCAAGTACTTCCTGACGAGCTTTAATATGATCCGATTTATAAGTAAGCATTTCTTGTAAAATATGAGCAACACCAAATCCTTCGAGAGCCCAAACTTCCATTTCTCCTACGCGCTGTCCTCCTTGCTTGGCTCTTCCTCGAAGAGGTTGTTGTGTAACAAGTGCATAATGTCCACTAGAACGTCCATGGATTTTGTCATCAACTTGATGAATTAATTTCAATATATAAGGATTTCCTATTATAACAGGTTGTTCAAAAAGATCCCCTGTTCTTCCATCAAATATTCGACTCTTTCCTGGATACTCGGGTTCAAATATCCACGGTTTCGCTGTTTGTTTACTGGCTTGATATAATTCAGAAAACACTAGTTTTCTCGAAGCCTCGTGTTCATATCTCTCATCAAAAGGTGTTATTCGATAATGTCTATCTAGCAGACCTCCTGCTAACCCGAGGGAACATTCAAATATCTGTCCTACATTCATTCGTGAAGGTACTCCTAATGGGTTAAAGACCATATCAACGGGTCTTCCGTCTTGCAAATAAGGCATATCTTGTCTAGGCAAAATTTTTGAAATGATACCTTTATTGCCATGTCTTCCGGCTACTTTATCGCCAACTTTTATTTCACGTTTCTGTAAAATATATACATGAATTGTTTCTGGATTATAACTAGAGCCTCCCTTTTTCTGGATCCATCTCACATCAATAACTCGACCCCTACCACCTATAGGGAGTTTTAGACACGTTTCTTTGGATGTGGATACCTGAATTCCAAGTATGGCTCGTAATAATCTATCTTCAGGGGCATACGAAGATTCTTTTGCTAACTGGGGTGTTAATTTCCCTACCAAAATATCACCTGTTTCTACCCATGATCCCAACCCCACAATTCCATTTTTTTCTAAATTGCGAAGTAAATGGGCTTCTAAATGCGGTATTTCACTTGTGACCCTTTCGGGGCCTTGACTTGTCACATAAGTCTGAATTTCATATTTCCGTATGTGAAAAGAAGTATAAATATCTTCATAAACAAGACGCTCACTAATGAGGACCGCATCTTCAAAATTGTAACCTTCCCACGGCATATAAGCCACTAATACGTTTTTTCCCAAAGCTAGTTCTCCCCCAACTGTAGCGGCACCATCTGCTAAAATTTGTCCCTTTTTAATGCATTTACCCCGCGGAATCCGGGGGTTTTGGTGCATACAAGTATTTTTGTTGGAACGTTGGTACAGAACTAATGGAATGCTTTGAGTATCCCCATTACCTGATAAAATGATCTTATCAGTATTGTTATAAATAATCTTTCCCTCATGTTCGACTATAGCGAGAACCCCTGAATCTAGGGCCGCTTGACGTTCCAACCCGGTTCCAACAATGCATTTCTCGGACTTAGAAAGCGGAACTGCTTGACGTTGCATATTAGAACTCATTAAAGCTCGATTTGCGTCGTTGTGCTCGATAAAAGGAATGAGTGAAGCTCCAATAGAAAAATATTGGAAGGGAAAAATACTTCGAAGATGAGCCTGTTCCCACGCAATAGTCAGGAAGTCTTGACGGTATCGAGCCGGAACAACCTGTTCTTCCTGAATACATTGATTCAGGGCCAAGGAATTTCCTGTAGAGACCCTAAAGTATTCATCCCGACTTGGTGATAAAAAAAGCATTTGTACTCCTGTCGATCTCTCAGAAATTTTATAAAAAGGACTTTCTAGAGACCCCCAAAGACCAAGTCTTGCATGAATTGCTAAAGATCCAATAAGTCCAACATTAATTCCTTCAGACGTGTCAATTGGGCAAATACGCCCGTAGTGACTAGGGTGGATATCCCGTATCCGAAAACTAGCCGTCCGCCCTGTCAATCCTCCAGGGCCCAAATAACTCAATTTTCGTCCATGAACTATTTGTGTCAATGGATTAGTTCGATCCAAAACTTGAGATAATGGGTGTAATCCAAAAAAAGATTCATAAGTCATTGTTAATGGAGTTGAAGTTACCAAATTTTGAGGAGTCGGTATTAATTTATGCCGAATTGCTCCACATATAGTTGCTCGAACCACATTTTCTAAACGAACCATAGCCAATCCGAATTGATCTTGTAAGAGATCTGCTACAGAGCGAATACGTTTATTTTTCAAATGATTCATATCATCAAATGTACCCATTCCAAATTTCATTCCAATCAAATGATCCGTAGCTGCTAATATATCACGCGGTAACAAAAACGTATTGTTTTGGGGTATATCAAGATTCAGTCGACGGTTCATATTTCGTCTACCAATCTTTCCTAATTCGCATTTTTGTTGAAAGAATTTTTTTTGTAATTCTTTACATAAAGATTCCGAAAATACCGGGTCCCCCCCTACACAAGCAAATTGCTGATAAAACTCCAAAATGGCATTTTTATTTGACCCAAAATTTTGTTTCTCTTTATCATTCAAGAAAGACAATAAAATTTCCGGATAGCAAACATTATCCAGAATTTCTTTTAGATTCAAACCCATAGCTGATGATAGAACTAGAATAGATATTTTTTGTTTCCTACTTACACGAGCCCATATCCTTGCTTTTCTATCAATCTCTAATTCTGACCTTCCTCCCCAATCTGATATTATGGTGCCAGTATAGACCGAAATTCCGTTATGGTCCAAATCCGACCGGTAAAAAATACCGGGACTTTGCAATATTTGATTGATCACAATTCTGTATATTCCATTTACTATAAAAGTTCCCAGGGAATTCATTAGCGGAATGCTTCCAATCAAAATGGTTTGTTCTTGCATCTCCCTGCGGGTTTTCCAAATTAATCCTGCGGATACATAGAATTCAGAAGAATATGTAAGTGATTTATACACAGCATCCTTTTCGTTTATCACGGGTTCTACCAATTGATATGTTTCCACAAATAATTGAAATTCAATTTCTTGATCTGTATCTTCAATTTTTGGAAACTTATAAAGCTCTTCCGGTAAGCCCTGATCAATGAACCGACCAAATCCTTCAAATTGTATCTGATTAAACCCGGGTATTGTAGACATCAGTGCGTTTACCTCTCGTAACATTTGAACCCAATTCCTCATTTGTTTAAAAATACCATTTTTTGATCACTCTTTATTAAATAATATTGATCGATCTAGCTCGGATGGAATTTCTATTCTGTTTACCAAATCACATAAAATTTTACACATCCATTCCATATATATGAAATACGTATGAACGGAGGAATACATAAATTTTTCTACTCATACTCAAATTTAAATTTGAAACAGATACAATAGAAAAGAGTTTGATAAAACATTAAAAAAAAATTATGCTGCTTAATTCGATTTATTTAATTCAATTCCATTTCTACCATTATTATGATATTACTCCGATTGGATACTAAAAAAGAAACGAATCACAGGATTTGATCCCTTAACCGAGATAAGAATAATAAAAAACAATATAGAGTTTTTTTTATTACTTAATGTCTTTTCGAGTTTTTGTTAAAAAAACCTATTTTCGGAGAAAAGATATAAATTAGGACTATATTCGTAGAATTCGTAATAGAAGCTTATATTGTAAAGCAAAGCGGATTATAGTTAGTAAATAATCAATTTAAACATGTACCCCGATATCTATATATCGTATATAAGATACGCAACTGTCTGTGTAATTTCTGTTATGGTTCCGGGGTTTACATATATACATAATTGTTGTTATAATTGAAATTGAAAAAAAAAAAAAGAAATCCTTTTTTTTATTGAAAAGACGCAATAATAATTATTTAGTTACCATTTGGATTTCATTTTATTATGTTATTAAGGAAACATGATTTGAAGTCAGAATGTAAAAGTCGTTCATGAATTAAAAATAAAAAATAGTTAATGGTTCTAATTTATTATGACTTTTTACTTTTGTGACTGAAAATCTATAGTTTTGGTATGTATAAAAAAAAGTTTTTTTAGTAGAAAGGAAATATGCGTTCAAAATGCAAGTACAATAAAAAAGGTCATTAATCCATCCCCAAAAGGTAATCTTTTCATATATATTTTCTTTGGCGGCATGGCCGAGCGGTAAGGCGGAGGACTGCAAATCCTTTATTCCCCAGTTCAAATCCGGGTGTCGCCTGATTATAAAAAAAGGAAATATCCTAAGTCTCTTGATACGTACTTGATTCTAAGCATCTAGTGGGCTGTAAATCTTTGTATCGAGAATTCAAGGAAATAGGAGTGTAAAGACGTTTTGATAACCCTTACACTCCTATTGGAGCCAATTGGGTACGAAGTAATATACTAACTAATTAGTAGTTAGTAATTGAATAAAAGCGGGATATAATTTGTATACAAACCCAAAAGCATCTCTTAGTACTCAGGTATTCAATTAAGATTGGGTTGACAAAACTTCTTTTCAGTAACCCGTGAAATAGACTCTTCAAAATCATGTAGGATTATATGTATTTGAATTTTTTGGAGTAGTTGATTAAATTAAGAACTATTATGACAATTTTTTTGACTCTGTACCATTAATTTCACTATTATTAGTAAACAATAATGGAAAAATTCCTACATATTCATAGAAATAGGGGACAAAATTCACATGGATATTGTAAGTCTCGCTTGGGCTGCTTTAATGGTAGTCTTTACATTTTCTCTTTCCCTTGTCGTATGGGGAAGAAGTGGACTCTAGAAATACAAATACGACTTAACTTAGTTAATTTTAATTAATTGAGTTTTTAGTTGAAGAATCAAATCTTATCAATTATTTTAGAGATGTTTTCTAGATTTCTCCGTAAAATGATTTTAAAGATACTAATATAAATATAAATCAAACAGATATTTCAAAAATGTCCGTGTTAGGTTTATTTTTTTAAAAGTAATTTTAGATAATAGGAAATTTCTTTCAAATGGCTTTTTCCTAAATTTCACCGAACCAGTTCCGATCCAAATTATATGGGAACAACGGGGAACAACAGGCCGTTTCTTTATGTTTTTCTTTCTCTTCATAAAAAAAATCTACGACAAAAAAAACGAATAATCTAATTCTAATACTAATAAAGAGTATGGTAGAAAGAAATATATATTTCTTTCTACCATACTGCTATCAAATCGTGATGATTCTAACCTGCTTTTTTCAATTAAGAAACGAAATTTGAATATTTTTAACTCATTAATAAAGAACGAAACAGTCAAGTTTAATCATTTTGACTGATCGTTTTTACATAAATGATAAGTAGAAAAGCAGTAGGAACTAGAATAAAGAGCGCAGTAGCAATAAATGCAAGAATATTGACTTCCATAATTTCATCGTTTTTTAGTTCGCAATAACTCGGGATTTAATCCCATAGAGATGATTAAAATGTCACCTGTAAATTCAATGGAATATCTTCCATTTTAATGATATTGAATCGTATTAATATCATGAATAACAATATATGAACTCTCATATCAATTCGCCGTCGCAAATTGAATAGTATAACATAGGAGAATCTTTTATCCATACTGAATAAAAAAATATATTATAGAATTCGTGATTTAATCAAGATATCATTCTTTTTTACCATAAACTAAAGTTTTCTTTGTACAATCAATCATCTAACGAAGTCTCATCTGACCACGGTTATTTTACACTTCCATTGGTTACAAAAAAAACCAAAAAGAAATATAAAAAAATAGATGAAAAACAGACATCAAGGGGTTAAGTTATAAAAATAGCTTTATTTTTATAATTTTTTTTATAATTGACTTTTATTGTATTCTTGTAAGAATAATTAAAGTATTGCAAAGACGAGTTCTGATACAAAAAATCTAATAGTGTATAAAATTCATTATTATTATTTTTAAGTGTTTGCTCTTTTTTTTTGAAAAAACAAAAATTAATGAAAAAACGACTAATAAAAAAAGATTATTCTTTACAAGGAGGCTAAAAAGGGATAGGATCCTTTTTCCTTTTTTGATCTTTCTTTTATTGTTTATTGGATCCGTCGGGACTGACGGGGCTCGAACCCGCAGCTTCCGCCTTGACAGGGCGGTGCTCTAACCAATTGAACTACAATCCCAAGGAACTAAGGTATACAATATCTTTTTTTATTTTAATTTTATTTTATGATTTGATTCATAAAATTTCGAGTTCGAATTATGGTAACATCGACGGGAGTTAGAAGTGATATATTGATCTCTATCCTGAATAGGTACTTGAGTGAGAACAACACGAATTACTAGTCCATTTTCTTTAGTTTTAGTTCAACTAAAAAAAAAAAAAAAAAGAAATCAATTGTGAAATAATCTTTCACTAACCCTAACGAAAAGAGGTTTTTTTTCTTATACTTTTTAGTTTTAAAATAAAACTATAGTCTATCGATCCAATTTTGGATTTACTGGAACAAAAAAATAAAGCAAACAAATGAAAAACAGAAGAATTGACTCTTTTATTCCGCGTATCGGTTATTTCGGGAGGACAAAGATCTTCATCTGATATTGGGTGAGAGAGTTTTTGGGCCGAGCTGGATTTGAACCAGCGTAGACATATTGCCAACGAATTTACAGTCCGTCCCCATTAACCGCTCGGGCATCGACCCAGGAAGAATCTATTCTATTTTAGCTTTCTTGGTTAGGCTTATTCATAATCCAGCATCAACTTCCGTTTTTAATACCCTACCCCCAGGGGAAGTCGAATCCCCGCTGCCTCCTTGAAAGAGAGATGTCCTGAACCGCTAGACGATGGGGGCATAAGTACTCAACTGCCATCATACTATGTTCATAGTATGAACAGTTTTTTAAAATTGTCAATATAATCTAATGGAATATCTAATATAATATATATTATATATATTATTAATTTATTTATTAATATAACAAATAACAATAATTTTGAATAAAATTCAAGGGGTCTTTCTGTCTTACATGATTACATCCAATTTTTTTGTCATTTCATTTTTTGAATAATTCATTCAA